AATCTAGTTAAAAAAAAATAAATATTTTTTTGACTCATCTCGTTTTCCGTGTAGGATACCTCTTTTTAGTCTCATTCGATAGATTAAATGAGGAAAACAGCTCTACTATTTAATCTAATGAGTTCAAATTTAAGTAAATTCCATTTTAATAAAGTAGAAAGGGGCGTATTCTAGGTTCTAGGGTCGCTAAAAAAAAAAAAAAAGAATAAAACAACTTATTTTCAAATTTTTACATATTCATTCAAAAAAAGTTATATGTTTTGACTTAAGTTAGATAATAGAGTTTTTTTTTTTTTTTTTTTTTTTTTATGGTTAATTTCTTAAAGAGTTTTTAAATTAATCAGTTACGTGAATTCTGAATCCTGAGATGCCAAAGACGATGAATTAAGTTATTTTTATCTTTCTCTATTTTTGTTGATACCACCTATAATGATTGATAATTCACAAATTTTCAATTGAATTTTTTTGATTCTTGGAACTAGTTATCTTTCTCTATTTCTTAAAATTTTTTTTTATTGAAACTTAGGGAAGTACTTTAGAAACATATGTATAAAAAAACATATTTTATTGAGTCCCTTCATGCCTACTATAACTAGTTATTTCGGTTTTCTACTAGCAGCTTTAACTATAACCTCAGTTCTATTTATTGGTCTAAGCAAAATCCGACTTATTTGAAATTAATTGAATGAAGATTTTTTTATAAAAAAGGATTTCGGTGGTATTTCATATGTTCGATAGTTCCTTACCGTGTTAATTACCCAATTTTGGTCATTGAGATTCATCGGCAATACAGATTAAGAGCTAGGAATAGATAGTACCTCTCTTTTCTCCCTTTCAAAAATGAAAACAAAAGAAAATTGAAATGATTGAAGTTTTTTTATTTGGAATCGTCTTAGGTCTAATTCCTATTACTTTGGCTGGATTATTCGTAACTGCTTATTTACAATACAGACGTGGTGATCAGTTGGACTTTTGATTAATTAACATCTCTTTTTTTTGACTGACCTCCTTCTTGCTTTCATATGCGGGAGGTCTAATTCAGATTGCTACTCAATGATTTGCGAACAGTGGAATTTTGACACAATCTAATAAACAAGAGGGAAATCACGCTCTGTAGGATTTGAACCTACGACATTGGGTTTTGGAGACCCACGTTCTACCGAACTGAACTAAGAGCGTTTTTCTTGTTTTTTATAAAAAACGCAAAGGCTATAAAGAGGACATTCTTTAACCCGAATCGATTTTGTACGTATATACTATATCATAGTATATTATAAATTTCAGAATGATATGTATGTCCAATTTTATTAAAAATTGGATAGATCTAAAAAAGATCCCTCGTTACTGCTCTTCTGAGCAGTAATAGGTAGGGATGACAGGATTTGAACCCGTGACATTTTGTACCCAAAACAAACGCGCTACCAAGCTGCGCTACATCCCTTTCAATTGGTTTACAGTGTCATTGTAGAGAATTCCTGTCTTGTTTTCCACATCCTTCTTCTTTTTTATTGGTATATTAAATTTATTTCTTCTTTTTTTCTCATATCAGATAACAAACATATAATTAAAAAAATGACTTTTTTTTTACGAAAATTGTCTTAATTTCAATTTTACTTACATAAATGGGCGTTTCCATTTTAAAATGGAATCTATAAGATCGTTCTAGTAGACAATATTTCAATTCTCATTTTCAAAGTGGGGGGGCGGAAGTTACGTATACAAATACAAGAACTTCTTAACTACATGTACATCTGTAGTTATATATATTACTATATATAATGTAATACAATAAATAAAGAAGAAAGAAGGAGGATTTCAAATGCGAGATCTAAAAACATATCTTTCCGTAGCACCAGTACTAAGTACTCTATGGTTCGGTTCGTTAGCAGGTTTATTAATAGAGATTAATCGTTTATTTCCAGATGCATTAACATTTCCCTTTTTTTCATTCTAGTTATTAACATCAGAAAGGGGTGCAAAATTTTAGAGATACAATCAACGATCGGAGACTAATCCCCCCCCCTTTTTTTTCTAATTCATTCTAAAAAAATAATTAGAAAAAGGGGGGGCGAAAGGTCATAAAATTGAGGGTTCAGGATCCCATTAAATTAGTAATAGTAGTAATAGAACGAAAAAAAGTGTTGCTAGGGAAAGAGTATCCGATGAGATACTTAAAAAAAATACTGTACAAAGATTTTAAATCGAGTTTTCACAAAATCATTGTATTGCTTATTATTTTTTTTATTTAATTACTAATTAATATTCATTGCAACGAAATATTTCAGAATTTTTTTTAGTTAACAGCTTCTATTTTTTGGTTCTTGTTCTTTCTGGATCCTAAAAATAAAATAGAAGATTGGGGTGAATCATAAATCCAAAGGAGGTTTCATGGCCAAGGGTAAAGATGTTCGAGTAACAATTATTTTGGAATGTACCAGTTGTGTTCGAAATGATATTAAGAAAGAATCAGCGGGAATTTCCAGATATATTACTCAAAAGAATCGGCATAACACCCCTAGTCGATTGGAATTGAGAAAATTCTGTCCCTATTGTTATAAACATACAATTCACGGGGAAATCAAGAAATAGATCAAATTGAGTGCTTGTATGTCAACTTTTATTTTAAGAACAGGAATAATGCTAGTATCTATATATTATTACATATATATAAATATAAACAAATAAATCAATAGAAAGAAATCTAATCCTATATTCTTAATTCTATATAGAAACTCTATCCTATATAGAAATATAAATCGTTTTTATTTTGATCCGATCAAAATAGGATTTTAGAGATTAGGATTTGAGAGATAAGGAATAAAAAAATTATGAATAAATCTAAGCGACTTTTTACTAAATCCAAGCGATCTTTTCGTAGGCGTTTGCCCCCGATTCAATCGGGGGATCGAATTGATTATAGAAACATGAGTTTAATTAGTCGATTTATTAGTGAACAAGGAAAAATATTATCTAGACGGGTTAATAGAGTGACTTTAAAACAACAACGATTAATCACTATTGCTATAAAACAAGCTCGTATTTTATCTTTGTTACCTTTTCTTAATAATCAGAAACAATTTGAAAGAAGTGAGTCGACCCCTCGAACTACTAGCCTTAGAACCAGAAAAAAATAGACTTATTCTTCAATTGAATAACAATTCCAATTCCAATCTGAAGGAATTAAAAAAGGGATTAACATTTTGTTCGAAAAATCCAATCAAGAATCAAAATTTGATTGTTATGTCTGTGTCTGTCATAAAAAAAAAAATAAAAGAATCGTCGAAAAGAAAAAGAATAACTCTTTTTTTAGCGACTATATACTCTCGTTTTGTTTTGACGACTTTTTTATAATACTAATTTCTACTCTACCTTCCCCGAGCTCATTCTCCTTAGAACTCTATTTAAAATATTTTAGTGGATTTTTTCCAATCCCCTTATTCTTTTATCTCATTCGAAATCGTATAAAGACAACTCCTATTTAATAGAGCTATTTGTGCAAGTATTTTCCGATTAAGAAGTAATTGCTTTTTGTACAGATTGTGTATGAATCGGTTATAACTATAGAATACCCCCATTTCGTGAATTACGGCATTTATTCGAGTGATCCATAAACGGCGAAAATCTCTTTTTCTTTTACCCCTATCCCGATGAGCCGAAACTAAAGCTCTTATTCTCTGTTGAGTCATAGTTCGTGTAAGTCGTGAATGAGCCCCTCGAAAGCTTGATGCAAATAAACGAAGTTTTGTTCTACGCCTCCGAGCTATATATCCGCGTTTAATTCTAGTCATTGAATAAATCAAACTTTGATGAATAACTAATTCTTTTTTTAGTTATTCTTTTCCCCTTTACTAGTCTATTAATAACCAAACGAATTATTCCAATGTATAAAAAAAAATTCCAATGGCTTTTGCTACTCTAACCTTCCCCACCACTATTTTTTGCTAGGTATTTTCCTTTGCTTTGAAAGGATAAATTGCCTTGATACTTGATATAAAAAAATAGAATAACTACAAAAAGTAGTAAATAGAAATGGATAAATAGTGGGTTCCATCGTTTCTATGGTTACTTCTAAAACGGTGAGGTCTTCTCTATACACCGGAGCTCCTTCTTTTAATTAATCAATACTATTGGTAACTTGTACAATTCACATTCTTTGGCTCTACCCCATCAATATTCCAGTAATTAGGTCTTTCACAATAAGATCCACTTTATACAGTAACGGTATTTCATTTGTAAAATAGATTTGGTCGTTTACCCTGTTAGTCCGTTCTTTTCTTTCAAGAGTGGAATCTTTTTAATAAAAAATGGAATTTCCCCCGCTTAATGGATAACCATTTGTTATCATTGGGGGTTTTCTAAAAAATGGAGTTGATTGGATTTGCACCAATGTAAACCATAAGTTTCAGACACAATAGAAGATATGAACAATCTATCTTTTTGAAATAATGAATCGAGTTCCTCCATTCTATTTTATTCACAGGTACTGATCCTTGATATTTCAAAAAGAATTTCCTTTTTGTGTCTCAGTCTATGATCTAAACGAGTCGCACATACACCCGAGTACATGTTCCTCGTCGCTGAGGGCATCCCCGAAGCGCTGGGGATTTCGTGACATTTCGGATTGGCTGTCTTGTATTTCTAATAAGTTGTTTAATGGTTGGCATACGGAATCATATAAATAATGGGTTGGTTTAGATTAGTTCTAACCGGCTAATTCTGAATTACTTCTCTTCAAGATTCTCTTCAATATATTTTTTTGAATATTGAAGAGAATATGAAACTAAACCTTTAATCTAAAAAGATATAAAATTAGAAATTGTAGATTTGCATGAAATCGCTCCTATTTTTTATTGAACCGCTACAAGATCAACAATTCCATGAGCTTGGGCTTCTGTTGCTGACATAAAAACATCCCTTTCCATGTCTTCGGATACAACCCATATAGGTTTGCCCGTTCTTTGTACATAAACCCTTGTGATGGTTTCGCGAAGTTTTAGTAGTTCTTCCGCTTCCAAGATAAATTCTCCCGTTTGTGCCTCATAAAATGAACTAGCGGGTTGATGGATCATTACCCTGATTATATAATAGAAAATGTTCTTCTATTTCGCAGAATGAGGCGAGATAACCAAAAAAACGGAGAAAATTGAATAACCGTACAGGCTTTTTTTGTGCATTGCATACGGCTCCACAATGGAATTGACTTTTTTGACCTTTCCTTTTGACGAAAGAAAACAAAATATAGGTTGTATTATACGCAGATCCAGAAATCATCCAATTACCATCCTTCTTTTTTGTTAGGAATTAAAAAAATACTATGATGGTTCCGTTGCTTTATATATCATTTTTTTGATTCGTCTATGATTCAGCAATCCCAAAGTGTCTTTTTTTTTTTTTATATCAATTTTGTAAATAAGCTTCCGGTGTGAAAACAAAGTTTGTGACGCTGAGATGTGCCCGAATAGGTAAGATATCATTTGAAACACCCCTTCCTTATCTCATACTACTCTTTCAATATATAATCTAAAATTTTTTTGATCTAAAAAATTTCATATCGAATTCGAAGTGCCATGCTATTATTACTTAACTAATTCATATTTTCGATGGCGAAGGCATAGTATTTTTTTCTCGAAAATAAAAAAACTCATTGGCGCCAAGCGTGAGGGAATGCTATACGTTTGGTAATTGCTCCTCCGACTAGGATAAAGGAGGCTATTGAAGCGGCCAATCCCATGCATATTGTCTGTACATCGGGTCGCACAAATTGCATAGTATCATAAATAGCCATTCCCGATATTACCCATCCACCAGGAGAGTTTATAAACAAATAAAGATCTTTGGTATCCTTTTCTATACTGAGATATATCATAAGACTAATAAGTTGATTCGAGATTTCGGTATCAACCTCTTGGCCTAAAAAAAATAATCTTTCTCGATAAAGTCGGTTGATTAGGATAAAATTTGATTCCTTAGGAGCCGTACAGGCACCTTTTGATGCATACGGTTCAACAAAAATTGTGAAAAAATCAATGTGTCGATTCCAACCCCCCCCTTTTTCATAGAAGGTTTTTCTTTCTAACTTATAACGTAAGGACTTGCTCCCAAAAGTCAAAGAAAAAATCCGTTTTGGCCCCTTTTATTAGATATTAGAATCCTATAATAAAATGATTGATTAAGCCTGTCAGACTAACTTGATTCATTGATATTTTTTTTTCATCGAGATTCAGTTGAAATGGCGATGGTTTTTTCTTGTTCCTGAACGGGCTTCTTCCTTTTTTTATTCCATTTTTAGGTTTATGCTCTACCCCGAGTAAAAGGATAAATTTGCCCGATTTTGATTTGCACATATAGGACAAATGAACCAAATACCGCGTCTTTTTTTACTACTCCTTCTTTTTTTTTCAATTAATTTCTTTCACATGTCTTCTGTCAACTAGTCAACAAATTTTTAATTATATTATTTGATTTGAGCAACAGTCTGTTTTAGATCACCCTGTTTCAATTTTTTTTATTTTTTAATAGAATTTTTATCATAATTTTGCATATCATATAAGTAGTAATTATAAAAATATTATATATTAATTATCAATTGGGTTTTTGCTAAACGGAGCCTGGATACTTCATTTTATTAGTCCGATCACGTAAACCATAAAAAAATTTTGATAATCTAATATCAATCTAAAAACTCCCTGCATTTAATTCCACTTTATTTTTTGCGCTTCGCGTTACAAACTTTTGATAATTCAATCAATCTTTTTGGGCGAAACAGAGGATATCTCGATCGAGAGAGAAAATGGGGAAATCCCATATAGCCCAATATATCTGACAAGTCGCACTATATGTCAACCCAAGATGTATCTCCTTCTCCAGGACTTCGAAAAGGTACTTTTGGAACGCCAATAGGCATGAAATGAAAAAAAAAGAGAATGAAGTTCTCTATTTCACTTTGATGTGGAAACGTAAGACTGGGGTTTCGTTTTTTAATACTATTATCCTTTTTTCCTACTTTATTAATCATATTTAAATTAATCATATTTAATACATAAGTTGAATAAGCTAAAATAAAATATAAAATAAAAGTAAAGTAAGAGAGAATGAATCAAAATAAAGGAAATTTTTTACGAACGGGCTTCTGAATGATGAACAACAATAGCTATCTTGGTTCATATAAAATAGGATTCACCCCCATTGCGTATTGGTACTTATCGGATATAGAATAGATCCGCTTCCCTTTTTTCTTATGAATCGAATTGTTCCATTATTACTAACAGAATAGAACAAATATTAATCCTTTCTCCGAAATAATTACCTAAAAAAGGGGGGGTCCGTAGCATAGTTTTTTCCAATGCAATAAAGTTACATAGTGTCTATTTTTCGTTGATAAAGGGGTATTTCCATGGGTTTGCCTTGGTATCGTGTTCATACTGTTGTATTGAATGATCCCGGTCGTTTGCTTTCTGTTCATATAATGCATACTGCTCTGGTTGCTGGTTGGGCCGGTTCGATGGCTCTATATGAATTAGCTGTTTTTGATCCCTCCGACCCTGTTCTTGATCCAATGTGGAGACAAGGTATGTTCGTTATACCTTTCATGACTCGTTTAGGAATAACCAATTCGTGGGGCGGTTGGAATATTACAGGAGGGACTATAACGAATCCGGGTCTTTGGAGTTACGAAGGGGTAGCCGGAGCACATATCGTGTTTTCTGGGTTGTGCTTCTTGGCAGCTATTTGGCATTGGGTATATTGGGATCTAGAAATTTTTTGTGATGAACGTACAGGAAAACCTTCTTTGGATTTGCCCAAGATTTTTGGAATTCATTTATTTCTTTCAGGGGTGGCTTGCTTTGGTTTTGGCGCATTTCATGTAACAGGATTATATGGTCCTGGAATATGGGTATCCGACCCTTATGGACTAACCGGAAAGGTCCAACCCGTAAACCCGGCGTGGGGCGTAGAGGGTTTTGACCCTTTTGTTCCGGGAGGAATAGCCTCTCATCATATTGCAGCAGGGACGTTGGGTATATTAGCGGGCCTATTCCATCTTAGTGTTCGTCCGCCTCAACGTCTATACAAAGGATTACGTATGGGCAATATTGAAACCGTCCTTTCCAGTAGTATTGCTGCTGTCTTTTTTGCAGCTTTTGTTGTTGCTGGAACTATGTGGTATGGTTCTGCAACTACTCCCATCGAATTATTTGGTCCTACTCGTTATCAATGGGATCAGGGATACTTTCAACAAGAAATATATCGAAGAGTTAGTGCTGGACTAGCTGAAAATCAAAGTTTATCAGAAGCTTGGTCTAAAATTCCTGAAAAATTAGCTTTTTATGATTATATTGGTAATAATCCAGCAAAAGGGGGGTTATTCCGAGCGGGTTCAATGGACAATGGAGATGGAATAGCTGTTGGATGGTTAGGACACCCCGTCTTTAGAAATAAAGAAGGGCGTGAACTTTTTGTACGTCGTATGCCTACTTTTTTTGAAACATTTCCGGTTGTTTTGGTAGACGGAGACGGAATTGTTAGAGCCGACGTCCCATTTAGAAGGGCAGAATCAAAATATAGTGTCGAACAAGTAGGTGTAACTGTTGAGTTTTATGGTGGTGAACTCAATGGAGTGAGTTATAGTGATCCCGCAACTGTGAAAAAATATGCTAGACGGGCTCAATTGGGTGAGATTTTTGAATTAGATCGTGCTACTTTGAAATCCGATGGTGTTTTTCGTAGCAGCCCAAGAGGTTGGTTTACTTTTGGACATGCTTCGTTTGCTCTACTTTTCTTCTTTGGACACATTTGGCATGGTGCTAGAACCCTCTTCAGAGATGTTTTTGCTGGTATTGATCCAGATTTGGATGCTCAAGTGGAATTTGGGGCATTCCAAAAACTTGGAGATCCAACTACAAAAAGACAAGCAGTCTGATGCAACATTTCTTTTTTTCTTCTAGTTTCTGTTTGCGATTTTTTTAATAGGTAGGGTACTGCAGGAATCTTGATTTAAACCGCTGCCGTTTCTTTGACTCTTTTTCTTTCTTTATCCAGAGGGATACTCCCAAGTAAACAAAACAGGTATGAAAGCTATAATTGTAAACCACGATCAAATTTATGGAAGCATTGGTTTATACATTTCTCTTAGTATCTACTTTAGGGATAATTTTTTTCGCTATTTTTTTTCGGGAACCACCTAGAATTTCAACTAAAAAATGAAATGAAATAATTTTTCATTATCTTCATTGACGTAATCAGCCTCCAAATATTTGGAGGCTGATTACGTCAACTAGTCCCCGTGTTCCTCGAATGGATCTCTTAGTTGTTGAGAGGGTTGCCCAAAGGCAGTATATAGAGCATACCCAGTAAAACTTACAAGTAACCCAGATATAAAGATGGCGACTAGGGTTGCTGTTTCCATTATTATAGAATTGAAAGACCACAATGGATCTATGCTAAGATCGTTTATTTACAACGGAATGGTATACAAAGTCAACAGATCGTAATGAATACAAAATAAGATTTATGGCTACACAAACTGTTGAGGATAGTTCTAGATCTGGTCCAAGAAGCACTACTGTAGGGAAGTTATTGAAACCATTGAATTCCGAATATGGTAAAGTAGCTCCTGGATGGGGAACGACCCCTTTGATGGGTGTTGCAATGGCTCTATTTGCGGTATTCTTATCTATTATTTTGGAGATTTATAATTCTTCTGTTCTACTGGATGGAATTTCAGTGAATTAGACTAAGAAAAATCTTGAAGTATCAGCTTTTAGCTCGATACAAAAAAGTCAAGTATGTAGGTCTACAAATTTTAGCCTATTCTCCTTTGGTAGTTCGACCGCGAAATTTTTTCTGCATTGTATATTTCCGGAATATGAGTGTGTGACTTGTTAGAATTGACCCTATGGATAGTACAGAGAATGGGATCTGTCATCTTTATCAAGATGGTTTTACTTCGTCGGATATTCATTCGAGTATCCGGAGCACGAAATAGATCAAATAGATCACA